TGAATGTGAATCTTGAGAAAAGAATACAATGGAGAAATAGAAAAAAAAAAATTATAAATTGAAATTAATTTATAATTTTTTTTTTCTATTTATTAAAATGAAAAACAAAAACTAAGAATTTATGTTGGATTGGCACTACATATATAATCGACATATATACAAAAGAGTGTAGACGGACGAATAAATTAAAAAAGAAGTATAAAAATCCCAGGTTTATTCAATTAATATCAATCAAGATAAGTATCAATATTAAGTAAAAGTAAAAAAAGCAAGCTTAACCCTTTGCTTTTTTATTTGTTAATCGAATTCCAATGAAAAATGAAAAACACCCATTGACATGACAATAATATCAAAAATTTAAGACTGTTTATTCTCTCGATATTTTTCTATCTATTACATCAATAAAATCAATAAAATATATTTTTATCGTTATAAAAGACGACATTCTATAGTATCAAAAATAAATTAAATATGATAAAAATAAATTAAATATGATATAAATTAAAAAGGAGAAAAAATAGCAAAGAAAAGATTATACAAAATTCTATACAAATCATTCACACCTTAACGCTCTTTCTTTAATTTATATATATATTTCATTAATTTAATTTTGTTTGGTGATTAAGGCGAAATTCCATAAAAAACCCCCGCCTTCTTTGAAATATCATGAACAGTTCCTGTAGGCTGAGCGCCCTTTTCAAGGAAATATAGAATAATAGGAACGTTTAAATAGGTTTGATTTTTTATCGGATCATAAAAACCCACTTTCCGAAGAGCTCTTCCCTCTCTTCGGGCTCGAACATCAATTGCAACGATTCGATAAATAGCTCATTAGGATAGATGTAGAGAACCCCCCCTCCCCCGAGAAACGTATAAGAAGTTTTCTCCTCGTACGGCTCAAGAAAATTCAAGTTATGTTTATGTATAGAATTATAATGTCAAATAGATCCATAAAATAAAATCATCAAATCAATTAGACCAAGAAGTCTCTTTCTTTATTATCTGATTTAAATACTTGATTACTTCTTTCTTATTCTTTTTCTTTCCCTAACAAAAAAAATTCTTCGTATTTGGAATTTGCACTCTCATAACTCAAGTTGTATAATTTGCAAAGAAAACCTTTTAAGCATTTCCATTTATTGAGCGGTCTCTAATCCCTTTTTTAGATGTCTCCTTTCGAATCTATTTTGATTCTTCATCTTAATCTAGTTGTTGAGACAATTGAAAACGGTATTTCCTTGTTCTAGGATCCTTTATCTTTGCCTTGAATCATTGGGTTTAGACATTACTTCGGTGATCTTTAATCGTTTCAAAATGGCAGCAACATACCATTTTTTGTGATTTCTTTCTATCAAAGAATCATACGAATGGTTGATTCCTGTATAATACACTTTTGATTTGAGCGAAAGGCTTTTACCAATTCCAAAAAATTTTACTTTTGAATTTGAAACTTGCTTGAATTGGATCCTTTAGATTTCTATATCAAAAATAGACTTACAAAGTTGTCTGAATTTATTAATTGATACTAACCCTAGATTCTTGACTCCGAAAAACAAATTAATATGTTCTGCTCGAGCTACATCATGTACAATATGATACGGTTTATATCACAACCCCCTCCCCCAAAAAAATGAGAGTTGTAGTGAACAGAACAAACAATGTCGAGCCAAAAGCACTTTCATTCCTATATAATTCCTATATTCCTATATAATTCCTATATAATAGAAAATGAAAATGGTGGATGTAAGGATCCACAGCGGATCGTGTCCTTCAAGTCGCACGTTGCCTTCTACCACATCGTTTTAAACGAAGTTTTACCATAACATTCCTTTAGTTTGGAACCAGTATGGAATTAATTCCATTATGGAATTATGAATAGTCATTGGTTCGATCGATACCTAGTAATCTATACTTTCTTTTTTCCTTCTATATGAAATAGAGTTTCTGAAGAAGTCTAAGCAAAAATTTAATTTAACCCCAGAGACGTATATACATATATTTTTAAATATTAAAATATATATAAATCTATAATATTTTAAAATAAACTAAATAATATAAATAAATAATAATTATAAATAAAAATAACACGAATAAAATTCAAATAAATAAGTTCTTTTTGAATCTGGATCTTCAAGTAACCTGATAGTGATAAGACAAATTCACCAATTTCACACTTCTTCGAGTACTAAGAAGTCCTAAGAAATCATCAATTTAATTGATTGAAATTTTTCTGACCTCCATATCATTTTTTGAATAAAATTTTATAGTAAGACCGCATTGCATTTTATCATCATATGAGAGAGATAAATCCAGATTTGTATTAAATCATCAATGATTAATTGATTAATAGATAAATTAAAAATCCAATTTATTTTTTTAATGAAATAGTGGATAAAGAATGATGTAAAGGAAGATTTAGGTTGTTATTTTTTTTTCAATCAGTATCAAAAAAAAATCTAAATAAAAAACTACGGAATATCTGTATGTGTCAGATAAACTACTGAAAGAAATTATAGCTATTCTATGTTCAATATTTAACATTTAGAGATCACAAATGGATTCTATTACATCTGCGTGTTATTTGAACACGATTAAACTTGTGAAAAAGATATGATTCAGAGAAGATTCATTAAGAATAAGAATTAAACTTTTTCAATATTATACAGAAGGTTGTTCAAAAAAGTAACCTTTATTCTGATATAATATATATATCATATATATGATATGATTTATATGGCTTAAGTATATGAGATTATTATACATACTGTTTTGGATGTGTGGACGGATATGCTCTGGGACGGAAGGATTCGAACCTCCGAATAGCGGGACCAAAACCCGTTGCCTTACCACTTGGCCACGCCCCATTTATATTTGACACTAATAAACAATAATATTGTTATTGGTTGTTCGTCAACTTCAGTCTAAATTTCTATAAAATAAATTAGATTATTGATAGAATTTTGATATGTGTAAATATAGAATTAAACTGATGAATTTATTGATCATTACATCTAATTCAATTAAAATATTGTATGAAAGTATAATTTATTCTATTCACTTTTGATTTGAGAGTTGAAGTTGAAGGAGTTTTGATTGGTCGAGTTCAAATCAAAGAAGTTTTTTTGGTCTATTTAATTTATTTTTATTCATTTTTCCTTCTATCAATAACTCAACTTATTAATAACTCAATCAAAATAAATACAATTATCCTCAAGAACAAAATGTTTTTTATGCTTAATATATTTAGTTTGATCTGTATCTGTCTTAATTCTGTCCTTTATTCAAGTAGTTTTTTCATCGCCAAATTGCCCGAGGCCTACGCTTTTTTAAATCCAATCGTAGATGTTATGCCAGTAATACCTGTGTTATTTTTTCTCTTAGCTTTTGTTTGGCAAGCTGCTGTAAGTTTTCGATGAGATTTTTAATACTGTCCTAGACAAATTCATGATTTATTTGAAAAAAAAAATCTTAGCAATTGATACGATCAGATAAGTCTTACAGTATGTGAACCCTCGATTCAAATATCGAAATTATGGTATAGCCATAATAAGTCGGGATCGCCACGTTTCACTTCCTTATTCTGACCTTTTTCAATTGCAAGACCTCTTGGAGTCTTCCACAATTTGGGGTATGAAAGAAAATTTTTGGTAATGAAAAAATACAACCTTATATCTTTATATTAAATTAAAAATTAATTTTTTGAAAATTCGTTTCTATTTCTAATCTCAAATCAAAAGAACTTTAACTTAGTTTATTGCTTGGTGTCAAAATAAAAATATAAACATAAAACATAGTAGGGTATGCGGTATAAAATACAAATATACAAATGGAGAATCTATTCTCTTTTTTCCTAAAAAAATAATCTTGGAGATTGTTGTAATGCTTACTCTAAAACTATTTGTTTACACGGTAGTGATATTCTTTGTCTCTCTATTCATCTTCGGATTCCTATCTAATGATCCAGGACGTAATCCTGGGCGTGAAGAATAAAAACTAAATAAGGTTTTTTGTTCTTCTTACTCGATTTTTAAATGTTCTTAGTAGGATTTTAGTTCACATTTTTTTTTAAGTTATTTTAATAGTTAAAATAACTTAAAAAAAAATCACGAAAAATTTAAAAATTTGAAAGGAAATAAAAAGAAAGTTATCGACGAAAACGGAAAGAGAGGGATTCGAACCCTCGGTACGAAAAACTCGTACAACGGATTAGCAATCCGACGCTTTAGTCCACTCAGCCATCTCTCCCCCAATTGAAAAAGGATAATTATTATGTTACATTAAGTCAAAATAAGGCTTGAAAAAGTCTTTTTTTTTTTAGTTTATTGCTATAGTTTATTTATATTTTTTGAAATAATATTTAAAACTAAAGAAAAAAAATCCCTCTTTGATTTTGTCCAAAGAAACCTTTTCTTTACACGGCTTGGCCCGGTCAGTACCAGGCTGAGCCGGTCCTCTTTTGTTCCAACGAAACAAATTAAAATGATTTGTTTAATTCGAAAACACAAATGCTTATTGTTGATATTGAAAGAATCATAAGAAGTACTATCTCGATTCCTTTGATATAGAATCAAGATGTCAGTTCCTATCTTAATTTCTTAGCTTTATTTTATTATATTCCTTGTTTTTATTTTATTATATTACTTTTTTTTTCAGTAAAAAATCAGTTAAAGTAAACGTAAATAAAAAAAAATATAAAATAAGAAAACAAAGGAACTATGAATTTTTGAACAATGTATTTTTATTGTTACGGCTTAAATAGTTTTGTCAACCCGTATCCGTCAAAAAACTCCAGCAAAAGACTTGGTATTTACTTATTTATTTACTTATTTAACTTTTCCTAATCTCATTAAGTCCTCTCGTTAACGCTCTAATTTGCATGATTCTTTTTTGATCCTATCTTTTTTTGATTACGATCGAATTTCTTGTTCGACAAAAAGTCGATTTATATACAATAATCCCATTGGAGCGGGTATAGTTTAGTGGTAAAAGTGTGATTCGTT